TCGTTTTTTATTTTCACTACTCATCTGTTATTAGTTAATAATCCTCGTGATTGGATCGATATGTTTATTCTGATAGGCAATGGTATATTCAAATTATTTTTCGTCGAATGACTATTCATCTATTGTATTTTCATGTGACATGTAAATAGGGGGCAAGAAAGCTCTATGGAAAAACGGCGGTTCAATTCGATGTCGATGTTAGCTAAGGAGGGGTTAGAATACAGATGTGTGCTAAGTAAATCAATGGGAAGTCTTGGTCCTATTGAAAATACCTCTGGAAGTGAAGATCCAATTCTAACGGATACGTATAAAAGCATTCCTCCTTGGAGTGATAGTAACAGTTCTAGTTACAATAATGTTGATCATTTATTTGGCGTTCGGGACATTCGTAATTTCATCGCTGATGACACTTTTTTAGTTAAGGATAGTAATGGGGACAGTTATTCCATATATTTTGATATTGAAAATCTTATGTTTGAGATTGATAATTATCATTCTTTTCCGAATGCTGTAGAAAGTTCTTTTTATAGTTATTGGAATTCTAGTTATCTGAATAATGTATCTAAGGGTGAGGATCCACACTGTGATCATTACATGTATGATACTAAATATAGTTGGAGTAATCATATTAATAGTTGCATTGACAGTTATCTTCGTTCTCAAATCCATATTGATAGTTCCATTTTAAGTGATAATGATAGTGACAGTTACATTTCTAGTTACATTTGTGGTGAAAGTGGAACTAGTAGTGAAAACAAGAATGCCAGTATAATAACTAGCACGAATGGTAGTGATTTAACTTCAAGTTCTGGTAGTGATTTAACTTCAAGTTCTAATGATCTCGAGGTAACTCAAAAATACAGGCATTTGTGGGTTCAATGCGAAAATTGTTATGGATTAAATTATAAGAAATTTTTTAAGCCAAAAATGTATATTTGTGAACAATGTGGATATCATTTGAAAATGAGTAGTTCAGATAGAATCGAGCTTTCGATTGATGCAGGTACTTGGGATCCTTTGGATGAAGACATGGTCTCTCTTGATCCCATTGAATTTCATTCAGAGGAGGAACCTTATAAAGAGCGCATTGATTCTTATCAAAGAAAGACAGGATTAACTGAGGCTGTTCAAACAGGCACAGGTCAACTAAACGGTATTCCTATAGCAATTGGGGTTATGGATTTTCAGTTTATGGGGGGTAGTATGGGATCCGTAGTAGGCGAGAAAATCACCCGGTTGGTCGAGTATGCTACCAATAAATTTCTACCTCTTATTCTAGTATGTGCTTCCGGAGGCGCACGGATGCAAGAAGGAAGTTTGAGTTTGATGCAAATGGCTAAAATATCTTCGGCTTTATATGATTATCAATCAAATAAAAAGTTATTCTATATATCAATCCTTACATCTCCTACTACTGGTGGGGTGACGGCTAGTTTTGGTATGTTGGGGGATATCATTATTGCTGAACCCAATGCCTACATTGCATTTGCGGGTAAACGGGTAATTGAACAAACATTGAATAAGACAGTACCTGAAGGTTCACAAGCGGCTGAATATTTATTCCATAAGGGCTTATTCGATACAATCGTACCACGTAATCTTTTAAAAGGCGTTCTGAATGAGTTATTTCAGCTCCACGCTTTCTTTCCTTCGAATAAAAATGGAATCAAGTAGACCTTTAAGGTCAATTATTTTTTTGTGGCGAACAAGCTGTTAGTTTATCAGACATATATTCCATGTAGAAAAATTAAAGTAATAAGTACATTTTTTTAGTTCTACATTCCTTGCACTTATTATATACTCATTTATAGTATAATTATATACGACTTAAAATTAATAACGAATTTAAAAATAGATTTTAAAATATATAATATTAAGAATAACAGGTACAAATATTAAACCGAGGTACCCATTCTATGACAACTCTCAACTTACCATCTATTTTTGTGCCTTTAGTGGGTCTAGTATTTCCGGCAATTGCAATGGCTTCTTTATCTCTTCATGTTCAAAGAAACAAGATTTTTTAAACCCGATGCGACCCAATCTCAGCCATTTTTTTCAAGACGTAGATTAGACATGGATCATAAAATGGATATCCATTTAGTAGAATATCGTATAAGATGTGCCTTCTTCCGAACATGAATTAAATGTAAATGAAAGAGCTCTTATGCATGTGGACTATGTTATATGTTTAAAATAATTATAGCTATTTTTAAATAGATCAGGATCCGCAGATCTCTGAAATGTAAAGTCAATGAAATGCATGTCACTATCTCTATCTATAGGAGATCATATAAAGGGGATACTAGTATTTTACATCTAGCCAATTCGATGAATTATGCCTAAAGGTTCCCATCAGAATAGTGCTAGTTGATGAGAGTTACTTCGAAAAAAAAGAGTAAAGTCAAATTTTTGGGGGGTTATTCTCTCAATTTCAATAAAATGCAACCGGATCTAGTATGAGTTGGCGATCAGAACATATATGGATAGAACTTATAACGGGGTCTCGAAAAACAAGTAATTTCTGCTGGGCCTTTATCCTTTTTTTAGGTTCATTAGGATTCTTGTTGGTTGGAACGTCCAGTTATCTTGGTAGGAATTTGATATCTTTATTTCCGTCTCATCAAATCATTTTTTTTCCACAAGGGCTCGTCATGTCTTTCTATGGCATCGCAGGTCTCTTTATTAGTTCCTATTTGTGGTGCACAATCTCCTGGAATGTAGGTAGTGGTTATGATCGATTCGATAGAAAGGAAGGAATTGTGTGTATTTTTCGTTGGGGATTTCCTGGACAAAATCGTCGCATCTTCCTTCGATTCCTTATGAAAGATGTTCAGTCCATCAGAATAGAAGTTAAAGAGGGTATTTATGCCCGGCGTGTCCTTTATATGGACATCCGAGGCCAGGGAGCTATTCCCTTGACTCGTACTGATGAGAATTTGACTCCACGAGAAATTGAACAAAAAGCTGCGGAATTAGCCTATTTCTTGCGTGTACCGATTGAAGTATTTTGAAATGAACTGCAAATTATTTCTCATCAGGAGGTAAAAAATAAAAAAAATACTAGCTGCATCTCCTATATCACACTATCCCATTTCGGGATTAGGTCCAATTTTTTTTATTTCTTCATTCGAATTTGAGACGGACTCTTATTCGATTTGGATATTCTTTATATATTCAAGGACTAACCATAACCAATACATCACAAATAAAAAACAGTGAATAGATTCAAAGGAAAGATACCTTGTAATAGAACTCATCTCATTGCTTGATAGAAATATTGGATCGCATAGAGTTTACAAACGAGGTGGGTTCATTAAGAATTCACAGATGAAAAAAATGGAAAAAAAGAAAGCATTCATTCCCCTTCTATATCTTGCATCTATAGTATTTTTGCCTGGGTGTATCTCTCTTTTATTTCATAAAAGTCTAGAATCCTGGGTTACTAATTGGTGGAATACTAGGCAACCCGAAACTTTCTTTAATATCATTCAAGAAAATAGTATTCTAGAACAATTCATAGAATTTGAGGAACTCTTCCTGTTGAACGAAATGATAAAGGAATATCCGGAGCCACATCTACAAAAGCTTAGTATAGGAATACACAAAGAAACAATCCAATTGATCAAGATGCACAATGAAGATCGTATCGATATGATTTTACACTTCTCGACAAATATAATATGTTTCATTATTCTAAGCGGTTATTCTATTCTGGGTAATGAAGAACTTGTTATTCTTAACTCTTGGGTTCAGGAATTCTTATATAACGTAAGCGACACGATCAAAGCTTTTTGTATTCTTTTATTAACGGATTTGTGTATTGGATTCCATTCGCCCCATGGTTGGGAACTAATGCTTAGCTCTATCTACAAAGATTTTGGATTTGCTCATAACGATCAAATTATATCTGGTCTTGTTTCCACTTTTCCAGTCATTTTAGATACAATTTTCAAATATTGGATCTTCCATTATTTAAATCGTGTATCTCCATCACTTGTAGTGATTTATCATTCAATGAATGACTGAAAAATGATTCACTGATATTAATTATTAATCCGATTATAATGTTTGTTACTTTGTACATAAAGAAGTACATAAAGAAAGCGTTCAAAAAAGTACTTACTCTTTCTATTTCTCCAGAGGATTTCTCTTATATTTGAGTAAACTTATTTCCGTACATAGCAGAATCGTGGATAGGGAACTATACTAGCAACCTACCTAATTTATTGTAGAAATTTTGGGCTCAATGATTGGACCATGCAAACTAGAAATACCTTTTCTTGGACAAAGGAACAGATTACTCGATTCATTTCCGTATCGCTCATGATATATATAATAACTCGGACATACATTTCAAATGCATATCCCATTTTTGCACAACAGGGTTATGAAAATCCAAGAGAAGCGACTGGGCGTATTGTATGTGCCAATTGCCATTTAGCTAATAAGCCCGTGGATATTGAGGTTCCCCAAACGGTACTCCCCGATACTGTATTTGAAGCAGTTGTTCGAATTCCGTATGATATGCAACTAAAACAAGTTCTTGCTAATGGTAAAAAGGGGGGTTTGAATGTGGGGGCTGTTCTTATTTTACCCGAGGGATTTGAATTAGCTCCTCCCGACCGTATTTCTCCCGAGATGAAAGAAAGGATAGGCAATCTGTCTTTTCAGAGCTATCGCCCCACAAAAAAAAATATTATTGTGATAGGTCCTGTTCCTGGTCAGAAATATAGTGAAATAACCTTTCCTATTCTTTCTCCCGACCCCGCTAGTAAAAAGGATGTTCACTTCTTAAAATATCCCATATATGTAGGCGGGAACAGGGGACGGGGACAGATTTATCCTGACGGAAGCAAGAGTAATAATACAGTTTATAATGCTACAGCAGCAGGTATAGTAAACAAAATTATACGAAAAGAAAAGGGGGGATACGAAATAACCATAGTGGATCCATCGGATGGACGTCAAGTGGTTGATATTATCCCTCCAGGGCCAGA